TAAACCTTGGCACAGATCTAAGTTACGAGCCCCTTATAACGATCCAATGAAAAAGCAAGGTCAAAAAAATGATTTTTGTTTTTTAACAATTTTTGGAATGGAAGCTGAACTACCTTTTGGTTCTCCCAGAAAAAAACTTTCATTTTTTGAACCGATTTTAAAAGAACTCAAAAAAAAAATGAAAAAATTGCAAAAGAAATGTTTTATAATTCTAGGGATTTTTAAAGAACAAACAAAATTTTTTCTAAATGTCTCAAAAAAACCAAAAAAATGGATCATTAAAAACATTCTGTTTATAAAAGAAATAATAAAAGAACTCTCAAAAATAAACCCAATTATATTATTTGGATTGAGAGAAATAGAAGTATATGAATTGAGTGAAATTAAAAAAGATTCAATAATCAGTAATCGGATGATTCAGGAATCGTCCATTCAAATTAGATCTCAGAATTGGACAAATTATTCATTAACAGAAAAAAAAATGCAAGATCTGACTGATAGAATAAACACAATCATAAATCAAATAGAAAAAATTACAAAAGACAAGAAAAAGGGATTTATAACTTCAGATAGAAATTTGAGTTCTAACAAAATAAGTTATGATGATAAAAGATTGGAATCACAAAAAAATATTTGGCAGATATTAAAAAGAAGAACTGCTCGATTAATCCGTAAATCCCATTATTTTATAATATTTTTCATTGAAAAGATATACATAGATATCTTTCTATCTATGATTAATATTCCTAGTATCAATACACAACTTTTTCTTGAATCAACAAAAAAAATTATTAATAAAAACATTAACAGTAATGAAGCAAATCAAGAAAGAATTAATAAAACAAATCAAAGTTTAATTAAATTTATTTCGATTATAAAAGAGTCACTTTCTAATACTAATATTAGTCTTAGTCAAAAAAATTCAAAGACTTTTTTTGACTTATCTTACTTTTCACAAGCATATGTATTTTACAAATTATCACAAACCCAACTTATTAAGTTAGAGAAATTGAAATCTGTATTTCAATATAATGGAAACCCCCTTTTTCTTAAGAATGAAATAAAGGATTTTTTTGTTGTAAGACAAGAACTATTTCATTCCGAATTAAGACCTAAGAATCTTCGCAATTCTGGAATGAATCAATGGACAAATTGGTTAAGGAGTCATTATCAATATCAATGTGATGTATCTCAAATTAAATGGTCTAGAGTAGTACCACAAAAATGGCGAAATATATTGAACTGTATAGCTCAAAATAAAGATTTATATAAAGATTTGTGTGATTTATATGAAAAAGATGAATTAATTCACTACGAAAAAAAAACAAAAATTGAAACGGATTTTTTATTGAATCAAAAGGATAATTTTAAAAAACAATATAGATATGATCTTTTAGCATATAAATCTATAAATTCTGAAACTAAGAAGTACTCTTCAATTTATGGATCACCATTACAAGTAAAAACTAACCAAGATATTTTTTATAATTACAACACACATAAACAAAAATCATTTAATCTGGTAGAAGATGATATTCGAGATATGGATAAAAATACGGATAGAAAATATTTTGATTGGAGAATTCTCGATTTTTGTCTTAAAACGAAGGTCGATATTGAGGCCTGGATCAATATTGATACTGACACTAACAGTAATAAATATACTAAGACTAGGGTTAATAAGTATCAAATAATTGATAAAATCAATAATAAGGGTCTTTTTTATCTCACACTTCAGCAAGATCAAAAAATCAACCTATCCAATCAAAAACCCCTTTTGGATTGGATGGGAATGAATGAAGAAATACTAAGTCGTCCCATATCAAATCTGGAACTTTGGTTCTTGCCAGAATTTGTGAGACTTTATAATACGTATAAAATGAAACCGTGGGTTATACCAATTAAATTACTACTTTTTAATTCTAATATAAAAAAAAATGCTAGTGAAAACAAAAGCATCACTGGAAATAAAAAAAGAGATCCTTTTATATCAATATCGTCGAATGAAAAAAAATCTCTTGAATTAGAAAACCGAAATCAAGGAGAAAAAGAATCCACGGGCCAAGCAGATCTTAAATCAGCTCTTTCAAACCAAGAAAAAGATGTTGAAGAAGATTATACGGGATCGGACATGAAAAAACATAGAAATAAAAAGCAATACAAGATCAATACAAAAGCGGAGTTTGATTTCTTCCTAAAAAGGTATTTGTATTTTCAATTGAGATGGGATGATTCTTTAAATAAAAAAATAATCAATAACATCAACGTATATTGTCTCCTGCTTAGACTGATAAATCCAAGAGAAATTACTATATCCTCTATTCAAAGGGGCGAAATGAGTCTGGATATTTTGACGATTCAGAAAGATGTAACTCTTACAGAATTTATTAAAAGGGGATTTTTGATTATTGAACCAATTCGTCTAGCTATAAAAAATGATGGAAAATTTATTATGTATCAAACCCTCGGTATTTCATTAGTTCATAAAAGTAAACATCAAATAAATCAAAGATACCGAGAAAAAAAACATGTTGATAAGAATTCTGATGAAGTCATTACAAAACATCAAAAGATGACTGGAAATAGATATAAAAAAAATTATGATTTGTTTGTTCCTGAAAATATTTTATCGCCTAGACGTCGTAGAGAATTGCGAATTCTAATTTGTTTAAATTCTAAGAATAGACATAGAAAGGCATCTTTTTGTAATGGGAATGAGGTAAACAGTCAAGTTGTGGATAAAAGCAAAAAATATAAAAAAAAACTTATAAAATTAAAGCTATTTCTTTGGCCCAATTATCGATTAGAAGATTTAGCTTGTATGAATCGTTATTGGTTTAATACCAATAATGGCAGTTGTTTCAGTATGGTAAGGATACATATGTATCCGCGATTGAAAATTCATTAATAGTACATTTTTCCTATATTTCCCATACCATATCTGGTCTATGACGACAAAGAGATGCACGCATACATTGTCTTACATTCCATTCTGATACATGATACTAATTCAATGACATATCAATTAGATCTAGAATGAACAAAATTTTCTTATTTTAGGTCTAAACTTTTATCTTTTGTGAGTGAAGAAACCAACCATACTTTTGTATCCCCTTTCAAATCCAATTTTAAAATGAAAATAGGATTGAGTAAGTTTTATTAAATTAAAAAAATTAGAAATTAATAACGAAATTCAAATTATTGTATATACCAAATAAAAATTAGGGGCATTATTATTACTGATCAATAAAGATATCTATCAATAAAAAATATCTTAAAATAAAAAAAAAAATATCTTAAAATAAAAAAAAAATATCTTAAAATAAAAAGAGGGGGGGAGAGAAGATTTCAGTTTATGGTAAAAAATTCATTCATCTCAGTTATTTCACAAGAAGAAAAAGACGAAAACAGAGGATCTGTTGAATTTCAAATAGTTAGTTTCACCAATAGGATACGAAGACTTACTTCACATTTACAATTACACAAAAAAGACTATTTATCTCAGAGAGGTTTACGTAAAATTTTGGGAAAACGCCAACGATTACTGTCTTATTTGTCAAAGAAAAATAGAATATGTTATAAAGAATTAATTAATCGGTTGGATATTCGGGAGTCAAAAACTCGTTAATTTTATTTTTATAAAGGCATTTTGAATTATTTGATTTATTAGATCTTGAATTTTAATGAACTTTTTTTCGTTTTCAGCAATTCATGAAAGAATGAATCGAGGAAAAACCTATGAATATACCGGCTACAAGAAAAGACCTCATGATAGTCAATATGGGCCCCCACCACCCATCAATGCATGGTGTTCTTCGACTCATCATTACTCTAGATGGTGAAGATGTTATTGACTGTGAACCAATATTGGGTTATTTACACCGAGGAATGGAAAAAATTGCGGAAAATCGAACAATTATACAATATTTGCCTTATGTAACACGGTGGGATTATTTAGCTACTATGTTCACAGAAGCAATAACTGTAAACGGACCGGAACAGTTGGGAAATATTCAAGTACCTAAAAGAGCCAGCTATATCAGAATAATTATGTTGGAGTTGAGTCGTATAGCTTCTCATCTGTTATGGCTCGGTCCTTTTATGGCGGATATTGGTGCACAAACTCCCTTTTTCTATATTTTCAGAGAAAGAGAATTAGTATATGATCTATTCGAAGCTGCCACCGGTATGAGAATGATGCATAATTTTTTTCGTATCGGAGGAGTAGCGGCCGATCTACCTCATGGCTGGATAGATAAATGTTTGGATTTCTGCGATTATTTTTTAACAAGAGTTGCTGAATATCAAAAGCTTATTACACGAAATCCTATTTTTTTAGAACGAGTCGAGGGAGTAGGCATTATTGGTAGAGAGGAAGTAATAAATTGGGGTTTATCGGGACCAATGCTGCGAGCTTCCGGAATACAATGGGATCTTCGTAAAATTGATCATTATGAATGTTACGACGAATTTGATTGGGAAGTACAGTGGCAAAAAGAAGGAGATTCATTGGCTCGTTATCTAGTCCGAATTGGTGAAATGATAGAATCCGTAAAAATTATTCAACAGGCCCTGGAAGGAATTCCAGGGGGACCCTATGAGAATTTAGAAATACGATACTTTGATAGAGAAAGGAATCCGGAATGGAATGATTTTGAATATCGATTTATTAGTAAAAAGCCGTCTCCTACATTTGAATTGCCGAAACAAGAACTTTATGTGAGAGTAGAAGCCCCAAAGGGAGAATTGGGAATTTTTCTCATAGGGGATCAGAGTGGTTTTCCTTGGAGATGGAAAATCCGCCCGCCGGGTTTTATCAATTTGCAAATTCTTCCGCGGTTAGTTAAAAGAATGAAATTGGCTGATATTATGACGATACTAGGTAGTATAGATATCATTATGGGAGAAGTTGATCGTTGAAATGATAATTGATACACCGGAAGTACAAGATATCGATTCTTTTTCTAGATTAGAATTTTTTAAAGAGGTTTATGGAATTCTATGGGTTCTTGTTCCTATTTTGACTCTTGTAGTGGGAATCACAATAGGCGTACTGGTAATTGTATGGTTAGAAAGAGAAATATCGGCAGGGATACAACAACGTATTGGACCTGAATACGCCGGCCCTTTGGGAGTTCTTCAAGCTCTAGCAGATGGGACAAAACTACTTTTCAAAGAAAATCTTTTTCCATCTAGGGGGGATACTCGTTTATTCAGTATCGGGCCCTCCATAGCAGTCATATCAATTTTAGTAAGCTATTCAGTAGTTCCTTTTGGATATCACCTTGTTTTAGCGGATCTCAATATCGGTGTTTTTTTATGGATTGCCATTTCCAGTATTGCTCCAATTGGACTTCTTATGTCGGGATACGGGTCAAATAATAAATATTCCTTTTTAGGCGGTCTACGAGCTGCTGCTCAATCGATTAGTTATGAAATACCATTAACTTTATGTGTGTTATCAATATCTCTACGTGCGATTCGTTGATACATAGACATAAACTTTTCTCTATTCCTTCCTTTCAAGGAAAGGGTTGGAATGGATTGAGTAGATATCTTAATTTTTTTTATTCATTATTCGGGTTGATGAACTAAATCAAATAGTTATATGAGTGAAAGAAAACAGCTTATATATAAATTCGCAGTAAAAAGATTGATTCTCATTTTCTATGTATAAGAGTTAGAGAGTTAAGCGGAAATAAACATAAACAGAAGAGACCGTTTCCCCCAAGATTGGTTGATTAGTCATCCTGACTTGAAGCGGGTTCAAAAGATCAACCGTATTGAGTTTTCACTATCATTTTTATGTATTAGCATAACGGGGGATTGAGCAAAAACGAGTGGATGGTTAGAAACACGAACATATGGAAAGGATTAGTAATGGAGATTATGTAAATTCTCCAAAAGGACATTTTTACATAATATACAAACAAAGAATACTAATTGGGGCTTTAAGTTGGTAGAAATGATCAGGCAGTACTCCCCATGACACGATTCCAATCCAGAGTATACTCCTATCCACCGATTTAATAAATAACTATTCGAAACGAAATAATCCTTTACTTTATTTTGAAAGCCCTCTTTTTCTCAGAAATAGAAAGAAGAATAGGAACGAAAAAAAAAAAAAAAAAAGATATACTTTACTTTATTTATTATTTGTTACTTTTATTCTTTCCCATATACATATTAATAGATATATAATTTGTGTCATAATTCATTAATTAATATAGAATTTTTTTTTCGTACGTGAAACCAACGGGTTATTAATATTTTTACAAGAAGTATTTTATTGAACAGTTAAGTTATTACTGAACAAAGAAGAATTGAAATTATTATTGAAATTATTAAATTAAAGAAAGGATGAGATCAATTCAGAAGTACTTTTTTTATTTTATTTTGAATTAAAATAATTCTAACAGACAGAATTCAATTGGTCTAATTTGGGACCGGCCGATAGTTATCCATCCTACAAACATATCAAGATTCAAAAAAGAATACTGACGCGGTCCCTATATTTATTTCTGGCCTTCAAGGAGCCGTATGAGGTGAAAATCTCATGTACGGTTCTGTAATAGCGATGGTAACAGTGATGGTATCACCGACTATAATTATCTAACAGTTCAAGTACAATTGATATTGTTGAGGCGCAATCAAAATATGGTTTTTGGGGATGGAATTTGTGGCGTCAGCCTATAGGGTTTATCATTTTTATTATTTCTTCCCTAGCAGAATGTGAGAGATTACCTTTTGATTTACCAGAAGCAGAAGAAGAGTTAGTAGCAGGTTATCAAACCGAATACTCGGGTATAAAATTTGGGTTATTTTATGTTGCTTCCTATCTAAACCTATTGGTTTCTTCATTATTTGTAACAGTTCTTTACTTGGGAGGTTGGAATATATCTATTCCGGACATATATGTTTCTGAGCTTTTTGAAATAAATAAAACATGTGGAGTTTTTGGAGCGATAATTGGTATCTTTATTACATTAGCTAAAACTTATTTGTTCTTGTTCATTCCTATCACAACAAGATGGACTTTACCGAGGCTAAGAATGGACCAACTATTGAATCTTGGATGGAAATTTCTTTTACCTATTTCTCTCGGTAATCTATTATTAACAACTTCTTTCCAACTCTTTTCACTGTAAAGTAACATTCTATATTCACAACGTGTCTCAAACAAGAGAAATAAACAAACATAAAACTATTCATATATATTAACGATATGTTCTCTATGGTAACTGGGTTCATGAATTATGGTCAACAAACAGTACGAGCTGCAAGGTACATTGGTCAAAGTTTCATGATTACTTTATCCCACGCAAATCGTTTACCCGTAACTATTCAATATCCTTATGAAAAATTAATCACCGCGGAGCGTTTCCGCGGTCGAATCCATTTTGAATTTGATAAATGTATTGCTTGTGAAGTATGCGTTCGTGTATGTCCTATAGATCTACCCGTTGTTGATTGGAAATTGGAAACTGATATTCGCAAGAAACGGCTGCTTAATTACAGTATTGATTTCGGAGTCTGTATATTTTGTGGTAATTGCGTTGAGTATTGTCCAACGAATTGTTTATCAATGACTGAAGAATATGAACTTTCTACTTATGATCGTCACGAATTGAATTATAATCAAATTGCTTTGGGTCGTTTACCAATGTCAGTAATTGACGATTATACAATTCGAACAATTTTGAATTCGCCTCAAATAAATAAGTAAATCTCTTATTAACGAATAATTTCTAATTACTTTACTAATAACTAATATAGAACTTTACTAATAACTAATATAGAAGGAATTTCGGTTTCTTTCGTGTTGTTTGGTCAATAACTACAAATACCAACTATTGATTGGTTGGTAAGAAACGCGTCTTAATTTGGATTGAAAATCCATTAATTAATATATCCATAATTGTTTTAAAATATATAGTTTAGAATTAGAACGACTCTTTCAGATAAAGAATGAAATTAGTCCAATAATAGTACTCACATTTATTCATATCCCTTAGTATTTATTTACTTAGGATTAAATTAGGAATTGCTCAAAAATCATAAAAAAAATTTTTCTGGTCGGGTCTCAATAAGGTCATGAAAAACATTTCTATTTATTTATCTCTTATTTTACATATAATGGATTTGCCCGGACCAATACATGATTTTCTTTTAGTCTTTCTGGGATCGGTTCTTATACTAGGAGGTATGGGGGTGGTATTATTTACCAACCCCATTTATTCTGCCTTTTCATTGGGACTGGTTCTTGTTTGTATATCCTTATTCTATATTCTATTAAACTCTTATTTTGTAGCTGCTGCACAACTCCTTATTTACGTGGGAGCTATAAATGTTTTAATCGTATTTGCTGTGATGTTCATGAATGGTTCAGAATATTACAAAGATTTGAATCTTTGGACCATTGGGGATGTGGTTACTTTGCCAGTTTGTACAAGTATTTTTGTTTTACTCATGATTATTATTACGGATACGTCATGGTACGGAATTATTTGGACTACAAGATCAAACCAGATTATAGAGCAAGATTTGATAAGTAATAGTCAACAAATTGGAATTCATTTATCAACAGATTTTTTTCTTCCATTTGAATTCGTTTCGATAATTCTTTTAGCCGCTTTGATAGGTGCAATTGCCGTGGCGCGACAGTAAAAAATTTATAGAATTAGCGATGCACATTAAACTCTGTTCGGTTTTATTACATTACATTTATTTCCCTTTAATTAAAGATTGTTTATGTCTAAAATAGAAATTATTCAATCTATTCTATTAACAATAGAAAATCTGCCTTTGTTCCGTACTTTTTTTTATTCTAGTCAATTGAATCTGTTGAATTGTTGTTCAGTTCATATTGAAATGAATCGAAATTGATAAGGAGTTGGTCAATGATGCTCGAACATGTACTTGTTTTGAGTGCCTACTTATTTTCTATCGGTATCTATGGATTGATCACGAGCCGGAATATGGTTAGAGCCCTTATGTGTCTTGAACTTATACTGAATGCGGTTAATATGAATTTCGTAACATTTTCTGATTTTTTTGATAGTCGCCAATTAAAAGGAAATATTTTCTCAATTTTTGTTATAGCTATTGCAGCCGCTGAAGCAGCTATTGGCCCGGCTATTGTTTCATCAATTTATCGTAACAGAAAATCAACTCGTATCAATCAATCGAATTTGTTGAATAAGTAGTATTAATCATATAAATTCTAATATTCATAAATTAGAATTACCATGACCATACATTACGTAATAATACATGTTTTCAAAAATGTAAGAAATTAAAGTATCTTGGCTCTATCGCATGAGTCAATCCAGAAGTAGATTGATTAGAAAAATTATGATAAATTATTGATTCATCTGGTGTCTAAATATATGATTCATTTACAAGTTTACTAGATCGAAACTTTCTGACATTCAAAAATTTATAGATCCAAATGTCACATTCAGTAAAGATTTATGATACGTGTATAGGGTGTACTCAATGCGTGCGCGCCTGCCCAACGGATGTATTAGAAATGATACCTTGGGACGGGTGTAAAGCTAAGCAAATTGCTTCTGCTCCAAGAACAGAGGACTGTGTCGGTTGTAAGAGATGTGAATCCGCCTGTCCGACAGATTTCTTGAGTGTTCGAGTTTATTTATGGCATGAAACAACTCGAAGTATGGGTCTGGCTTATTAATACGTTCCAGAAAACCCCACTTGAATACATTTGATTTTTTTACCTTTACCGACAAAAACCCGCGCTCAAAAACTATTTATTTTGAGCACGGGTTTTTCTGGTCCAAGTTTATCTTGTTTTTACCATGAATAATTTTCCTTGGTTAACGCTAGTTGTAGTTTTGCCAATATTCGCGGGTTCCTTAATTTTCTTTCTCCCTCATAGAGGAAATAAGATAATTCGGTGGTATACTATAGGTATATGCATAATAGAACTCCTTCTAACAACCTATGCATTCGGTTATCGTTTCCAATTGGATGATCCATTAATGCAACTGACAGAGGATTATAAATGGATCGATTTTTTTGATTTTTACTGGAGATTGGGAATAGATGGAATTTCTATAGGACCCATTTTACTGACAGGATTTATCACAACTTTAGCTACTTTAGCGGCTCGGCCGATTACTCGAGATTCCCGACTATTCCATTTTCTGATGTTAGCAATGTATAGCGGTCAAATAGGACCATTTTCTTCTCGAGACCTTTTACTTTTTTTCATCATGTGGGAGTTAGAATTAATTCCAGTTTATCTACTTCTATCCATGTGGGGGGGAAAGAAACGTTTGTATTCAGCTACAAAATTTATTTTGTACACTGCAGGAAGTTCCGTTTTTTTATTAATGGGAGTTTTGGGTATTGGTTTATATGGTTCCAATGAACCAACATTAAATTTTGAAACATCAGCTAATCAATCGTATCCTGTAGCACTGGAAATAATATTCTATATTGGATTTCTTATTGCTTTTGCTGTCAAATCACCGATCATACCCTTACATACATGGTTACCAGACACCCATGGAGAGGCACATTACAGTACTTGTATGCTTTTAGCCGGAATCTTATTAAAAATGGGAGCGTATGGATTGGTTCGGATCAATATGGAATTATTACCCCACGCCCATTCTATATTCTCTCCCTGGTTGATTATAGTAGGCACAATTCAAATAATCTATGCAGCTTCAACATCTCCCGGTCAGCGTAATTTAAAAAAAAGAATAGCCTACTCTTCTGTATCTCATATGGGTTTCATAATTATAGGAATTGGTTCTATAAGCGATACAGGACTCAACGGAGCCATTTTACAAATAATCTCTCACGGATTTATTGGCGCTGCGCTTTTTTTCTTGGCCGGAACGAGTTATGATAGAATACGTCTTGTTTATCTCGACGAAATGGGCGGAATGGCTATCGCAATTCCAAAAATATTCACGACTTTCAGTATCTTATCAATGGCTTCTCTTGCATTACCGGGCATGAGCGGTTTTGTTGCCGAATTGTTAGTTTTTTTTGGAATACTTACTAGTCAAAAATATCTTTTAATGACAAAAATATTAATTACTTTTGTAATGGCAATTGGAATGATATTAACTCCTATTTATTCATTATCTATGTTACGCCAGATGTTCTATGGATACAAGCTTTTTAATGCCCCAAACTCTTATTTTTTTGATTCTGGACCGCGAGAATTATTTGTTTCGATCTCTATCCTTTTACCTGTAATAGGTATTGGTGTTTATCCCGATTTCGTTTTATCATTATCAGTTGACAAGGTCGAAGCTATTATATCCAATTATTTTTTTCGATAGTTTTTGTGAGTAAACCAAAAAATGAAACTGAAATCCCATGATTTTTAAAATGGTTGATTGTACAATAAAAAAATGAGTCTTTTCTATTCTTTTAAGTAAAATAAATAAATTGGAATTCTATTATAACTAAATATCTTTTGAATTTGTGAGAACCATTTGAATCAAGTAATGGAAATGATTCAAATGGTTCTTGATTGTTTACATGAAGTTTTCGTATATATACCTGTATGCCGTCCTATGTTTCTATTCGTCAAGTCTTTTATTCAATTAGATGTTAATGTAAATGAACCATAACTATGCAACCCTATTCCTAATAGATTAACCCCAAAATAGCATATCCAAATTATAAGAAAGCCCATTGAGGCCACAATTGCAGAATTTACACTTTCAAAATTTTTATTTGTTCTAATATGTAAATAAATAGCGAATATGGTCCAAGTAATAAATGCCCAAGTCTCCTTTGGATCCCAATTCCAATATGATCCCCATGCTTCATTAGCCCATACTGCTCCCGAAAGAATACCTACGGTTAAAAGGATAAACCCTAGACTAATAATACGATAACTCCAACGATCCAATTGTTGAATCAATTGATACCTGTAATAATTTTGAGACGAAATAAAAGAAGTGTTTCGTAAGACATTGTTTCTTTCGTTCACGTATTGAATCTCACTAAAGTAAACTGACTCATTTTCGAAATTATTGCTTTTACTAAAAATCCTTATGAATTTTCGAAATGTAATGACTAGAAGAGCTAGTGATAATAATGATCCACACAAAAGAGCTGCATAGCTCAATACCATCATACTTACGTGCATCATTAACCAATGGGATTGGAGAGCGGGTACTAATATCGCGGATTGATGCATTTCAGTTAAAAGACCCGAAGTAGCAAAACCTTGAGTAAAAATAGCACTTGGCGCGGTTATTGCGCTTAAATGGTTTTTATGTTTTTTAAAATACGGAATAATATGAATAATGGAAAAACTCCACGAAAGAAAAATTAATGATTCATATAAATCACTTAATGGTAAATGCCTCAAATACATCCAACGAGTAACTAATAATCCTGTTATGCAGAAAAAAGTAGCTATCATCCCCTTTTCTGACGAATCATCTAGTCCTACGATTTCATCGACTAATAAAATTATCAAACGAATTGTAATTACAATTGAAACGATCGAAAAGGATATATGAGTTAATATATGCTCTAAAGTTGAAAATATCATAAAAATTATTAAATTAATAAGGGCGTCCCTCAATTATAGGAATTGAAATCGGGAATTGAATTCATTATAGGACTTACTCTTTTAGAAGATGCCATGCCGCCACTCGGACTCGAACCGAGATGCTCTAGCACTGCTTCCTAAGAGCAGCGTGTCTACCGATTTCACCATAGCGGCTTATTCGAAATCATAATAACCTATTTTTATTCAATCGTCGAGCTTGAAGGAGTTAATTCAATCCAATATTTTTTTTTAGGAAACCATTCAAATTGATGAATAAAAACTTGTTTAAAAATTAGGGATTAAAACGTTTTCGTTAACGTTAAGAATATTTATTTTTCTTATTATTATCTTTTTATTTAGTTATTTAGTATTTTAGGATGTCAATTTTATTTAACTGAACTAACAATGTATTTTTTCGTAGGCTATTACTTTATGCTCTCCTAAAACTAAAATGTAACAGTTGTAACTAGATAATTTTTACTTCAATCCCTGGATATAAGTAAAAAAAATGTTCTTCCTCGTTTGCATTTTTTAATGATTAATTTCTTTTATCATTTATTTTATTAATTTATTTTATTAATCTAAAATAAAAAATTCATTTTATCGATTAATAAAAAAATAGAATTTTTATATAACACAATTTCAGCGATACACTCAAAAGATTTATGTAAATATTTGCATAGTTAGGTTGCCTTAGGATTTTTTGTTGTGTAGAGAATTTGCGTTAAGATTTAGCAAACCCATTAAGTTAGGTATTTGGGATGGTCGTATCAATCATATAAAAAAATTTCGTATAGAAATTGTACCGTACTTCAAAATATTTTCTAAATTTTTTAATTAATATATATATATTATATCTTGATCGATCTTCCAATCGAAACATAGGATCTAAAATAGATCACTCAAAATTGGCGCATTCGTCATATAACTACCTAAAAATGTAAACGGGGCTTTTATTAATTTAATTGGGTTTAAGGAATTTATATAGTGATAATAATTTCTAAAACCCAAAATAATGGTTTAAAAGATTATAAAAAACATTTTAAACTTAATCAACTTAATCAATTAGTTTCAACGACCTCTTCTTTATAATAGAAAATCTAAAATATAACTAAAAAAAAAAATTATTTTTATTATTGAGTAAGGGCGATGGGGAAAGTGATAATCCCCATCCGGAAAATGATAAAACATACTAAAATGAAAGGCGAAACCTTGCGCTTGCGTTTACCCTTTTTTCAAACAAAAAAGTACCATTCATTTTTAGAATTCAGTAGACAACAGAATTCTTATCTATATCAGAAACGAAAGAAAAATTTGGCTTCAAATTAAAGTAAAACAAATTCAATTTTATATTCGTTTAAATTAAAACATTATGAGACTAATTCTTTTTTATTTATTTTATTTTTAATGTATATTGTTTATATTGTAATTTATCTTATATATTAATATATATTCTTTTACTATACTATTATGATGTTAATATTAATTATAATTGATAAATATTAATTATAATTGATAAATATTATTTATCATTTTTATAACTTATAAATCTTATAAATAAACTATAAACAAAATTATATCACTTTTTTAGTTATTAGAACGATTCAGATTATTTATTTGTTACACAAAAAAAACTTTTAGAACTCCCGGTAGAAAGAGATTTCGCTAACGAAAAAGCTTTCAATGCTGCCCTATATCCCTTCCTTTTCCAAATATTTTTACGAATACGTTTTTTTGAAATAGAGGTGCGCTTTTTTGGAACTGCCATTAAAAAGTTATAATAGGTTTTTCGGTTGGATGTGAAAGACATCTATTGTTCAAAATCAATTGTTCTTTACTATTCTCTATCTATTTTTTCTCTAAATTAGACTCCAAAAAAAAAGGGGGGGGTAAAAATCACATAAAATATTAATAAGAACGGTAAGGTACACTATGCCAAATAGATTGAAGTTGATAAAATAAAAAAAAATAATAAAAAAAAAAAAAAAAAAGAAAGATTGTCCGTTTCGTTTTCTTTCTATTTTCATCGTGTTACATTTATACATGTAATAAAAAAATCTAAAAGTTTAATAACCCAATCCTTCTCCCGCTTAATTAAAAAAAAAAAAACTTTAATAATTTTTTCTATTATTCTATTATATTAATTAATTTAATATTAATTTAATTGGTCAAGCTCGAAGAAAGAGTCCACAAAATTTTAATTATCAAATGAGACTAGTAGTTAATCTGTTAAAGGATACAAAATACATAATTTAAAGGCATTTTATTTGCCCCCTTTTTTTTCCGTAAAATTAAAGTGTTGGATATCATAGCATTTCCTACAAATAGCTTTTATTGTAATGGAAGACAAACAATTAGTTACAAAACAAATTGGTTAATGATTCTAAATAACCGAATTACAATAAATAGTTTTAGTTATGGGCTTTATGATTCATATCAAATACTGTTTTTGGTATAATTATTTATCCTTGTTCTATAGATATAAAAAAATTATTGTAATACGTAATAATTAAAATGAAAATTCTAATTTTCATTTTTTATCTTCATAAAATTTTATTTAAAAATTTGAATTTAATATTAACAATTCAGTATTAATAAAATTAAATACGTATTTCTTTTTCACTAGTGACTTATTTATATCATTTGACCAATTATAACCTCTTGATTTTAAATATTTGAAGTAGTTTGGAAAGATTCAGAATAATTAAGGCTAGAAAATTCTATTTAAGTTTTATTTTATATATCTTAATTTTTTTTTATTAACCGACCCCTTTCAAAAGAAAAGAAATAAGAACCGGTGACTTAGAAACAATTAATTAAGATAAATTTTTTTTTTATTTTTTTTATGGAATATACATATCAATATTCATGGATTATACCTTTCATTCCACTTCCAGTTCCTATCTTAATTGGAACAGGACTTCTACTTTTTCCAACGGCAACAAAAAATCTTCGCCGTATGTGGGCTTTTCCTAGTGTTTTATTATTAAGTATAGTTATGGTTTTTTCAGCCCTTTTTTCTATTCAGCAAATAAATAATAATTCTGTCTATCAATATGTATGGTCTTGGACCATCAATAATGATTTTTCTTTAGAATTTGGCTGCTTGGTTGATCCACTTACTTCTATTATGTCGATATTAATCACTACTGTTGGAATTATGGTTCTTATTTATAGTGACAATTATATGTCTCATGATCAGGGATATTTGAGATTTTTTGCTTATATGAGTTTTTCCAATACTTCAATGTTGGGATTAGTTACTAGTTCTAATTTGATACAAATTTATATTTTTTGGGAATTAGTTGGAGTGTGTTCTTATCTATTAATAGGTTTTTGGTTCACACGACCCAGTGCCGCGAATGCTTGTCAAAAAGCGTTTGTAACTAATCGTGTCGGGGATTTTGGTTTATTATTAGGAATTTTGGGTTTTTATTGGATAACAGGTAGTTTCGAATTTCGGGATTTGTTTGAAATATTCAATAACTTGGTTTATAATAATGAAGTTAATTTTTTATTTGTTACTTTATGCGCCTCCCTATTATTTGCCGGCGCTGTTGCTAAATCCGCCCAATTTCCCCTTCATGTATGGTTACCTGATGCCATGGAAGGGCCTACCCCCATTTCGGCTCTTATACATGCCGCTACTATGGTAGCAGCAGGAATTTTTCTTGTAGCTCGGCTTCTTCCTCTTTTCATAGTTATACCTTACATTCTAAATCTAATAGCTTTGATAGGTATAATAACATTATTTTTAGGAGCCACTTTAGCTCTTGCTCAAAAAGATATTAAGAAAAGCTTAGCTTATTCTACAATGTCTCAATTGGGTTATATGATGTTAGCTCTAGGTATGGGGTCTTATCGAGCTGCTTTATTTCATTTGATTACTCATGCTTATTCGAAGGCATTGTTGTTCTTAGGATCTGGATCAATTATTCATGCGATGGAAGCTATTGTTGGATATTCTCCAGATAAAAGTCAGAATATGGTTCTTATGGGCGGTTTAAGAAAACATGTACCAATTACAAAAACTGCTTTTTTATTGGGTACACTTTCTCTTTCTGGTATTCCACCCCTTGCTTGTTTTTGGTCCAAAGATGAAATTCTTAATGATAGTTGGTTGTATTCACCTATTTTTGCAATAATAGCTTGGTCCACAGCAGGATTAACTGCATTTTATATGTTTCGGATCTATTTACTTGCTTTTGAAGGACATTTAAACGTTTATTTTCAAACTTACAGTGGCAAAAAAAGTAGTTCGTTCTATTCAATGTCTCTATGGGGTAAAGATAAAGAAGGACCCGAAATTATTAAAAAAAATTTGCGTTTATTATATTTATTAACGACGAAAAACAATGAAAAAACTTATTTTTTAAACACATATCGAATTAATAGTAATGAAAATAGTAATGAAAATGTAAGAAGCACGGTGCAGCCTTTTATTAGTATTACTCGTTTTGGCACTAAAAGCACTTTCTCATATCCCCATGAGTCAGACAATACTATGTTATTTCCGATGCTTGTATTAGTTTTATTTACGTTGTTCGTTGGAGTCATAGGAATTCCTTTCTTCAATCAGGAAGGAATAGATTTGGATATATTATCCAAATTGTTAAGTTCATCCATAAATCTTTTACATCAAAATAAAAAGAATTCGGTGGATTGGTATGAATTTATCACAAATGCAATTTTTTCAGTTAGTATAGCTTCTTTCGGAATCCTTATATCGTCTTTTTTATATAAGCCTGTTTATTCATCTTTACAAAATTTGAATTTATTTAATTCATTTGTTAACAGCGTTCCTAATAAAATTCAAATTTTGGGGGATAAAATAATAAATGTAATATATGATTGGTCATATAATCGTGGTTACATAGATGGTTTTTATGTACTATTCTTAACTAAAGGTATAAGAAGATTGGCTGAACTAACTCATTTTTTTGATAG